AACTCTCAATCCTGGTTCGAGGCTATGCTGCTTCTAAGCTCTCCTCACTTTCACGGCAAGAATAGGGGGCTGCAGGATCTTTAAAGTAGGTTCGACCGCATGCTACAGAGGAACGACAGACGGATCAGAGCAACGGATAAGCAGACGGGCGTAGCCCTTCAATCTATAGATTTAATAGCACTACTAACAAATAAGCCGCTGGGAACCATTAATATGAAAAAAAAAGATTGAGATCTGATTCACCTAGAAAAAAGAAAGGTCGATGCAATTGATAAAATCCAAAGCAGACAATGAATCCAGAGGAAAGGTTTGGTCAAAGATCTCCGAAACACTTGTTCAGTGATTCGGCTCCAGATGGAATCTTCGCATATTTCTCTTAATAAGTCAGTGGTTCGGATGGAAATGATACTGAAACCGCTTCCAAAGACTCAGCGATAGGGTAGGGCGTAGTGACTACTCAGATGAAAGCTTCGGAGGAAGCATGGTGTTAAACGAGGTTAGAAGCGGGTTCTTTGCTTCATATTCATTCAGTCATCGCCCACTTCGTATTCTTTATGGTTGAGTTTGTTCCACCTTCTTTGAATGTGGAGGCACTCCTGGGTATCCCAATTAGAAGAGATCTTTATTCACTTTTAGCTTGTAAAGCCGGCTTCTGTCATAGCTGGATCCTAGGTTGCAACTTTAGAGAAAGACTTTCTTCTGTAATAGGAGGAGACCACCCCTTTTTCCATTTTCAGATCAAAAAGAAGATGCTCGGGGTTCGATAGCATTACAATTTATACAATACATACCACCAAAAGATAGTCTAGAAGGGCGATCCTCCTTACGAAGAAAAAGAAAATGAGACATTGATTCCAGCCAGGAATGAACTGTCAATCCAAGCTAGCTCAGGTCGTAATAGCCAGTTCGGTACGAGATATTCAGGTGCAGGTGTGAGCGCTGCGCTAAGGTAGCTTGCTTGCGATCAACCAAATCGAGAGAGAAGTAGGTAGTTGACCAGGGGAATAGTCCCCTTAGATTCGACCGGTGGGTGAGGGAAAGATGAACGAAATTGAGACGCATATGGGAGACTCTTCCTTTTACCATTCATATTTCACCTGATGCTACACCATAAGAAGAGGGGTAGTGAACTACTCATGGTGCAATACACAAAGTGTATTTTTAATGATGGGAAAGAAGGCTCCAGGTCTCAGTTCTTAGAAAAGTGCTTTTTGAGAGTTCCACCGTGATATATATAGTTTATGACTCTGCCATAGGCAGAAAAGCGGGTTGAAGGAGATCATGTTACGTATTCGAATGTTGGGAGGGTCTGCTAGGGTCTTCGTACCTACTATGAATAGAGAAAACTTTCCCCATTGCACTCACTAGCAGCCCAGGTCTTTCCATTCCTAATGTGGATGTTGTGGAATTATCTACTGGTTCTCGTCCACTTACGGTTGACCTCGCCCCCCACTACAGCAGTAGCGCTGGCATGTAATAAGTTTCTGATACAACTTCTCCTAATGGGAGACATTCCGATACCATAGCATGAACCGAAAAGCAAACTCTTCCTCTCGAAAACGAGCTAGCATAGACCACTTGCTTCAAAGCTCAAGGTTCTTCTATAGAAAATCGATAGAAAGGTCGGCTCTTTCACTCTCAGCGAGTCGGGAAACATTTGCAGTCATTACATCAGGAACGCTTTGTTTTGGGAACTAGTGCAATAACTAAATAAAAAAATCCAATCCGCTTGCCTCTTTTAATTTAATTGATAGCTACTTTTTGGAATTGGGAGTCCTATGGATTGCTCTTATCTTATGCCCCGGATCGGAGGGAAAATAGTGTTGTAACCGAAGTAGACTACCGAACGGGTGTGGGGAAGAATCTCGCCAAAGGTTCAATTTCTGATTCCTTTACAACGGTTAACTCAAGGGATTCGATTCTCTTTTACGCTAGGTGAGACCGAGAACTCGATTGCGGGTGAAGCCTTAGTTGTCGCTGGTGGTAGAGGAAAGGCTTTTAGTGGGCCAGTGAACGGTGAATCTTAGGAGATTGAAGATTGAGAAAGCTTTCTCGAGCAGGTAGAATTAGCAACTATAAGAACAAGAGAAAGTCCTTATGGAAGATAGATTTACCAGTCGTAGCCTATGCCTTCGTCTTTCGATGATCAGACCTAAGAAAGGCGGCCTAATTCCGATCAAAAAAAGAGAGAAATTCCCCCAGAAAGGGTAGAGCCTTAGTTACCCGCAGGTCATAAGCTGGTAACCAGTGGAAGAGCAAGAACTTTCAGGTGAAAGACCCTCACTCGAACTCAGTAGGAAGCCAAGCACGCACGAAAGAAGCTTCCCGAGCTGCTGCCTTTACCTTCTTCCTGGGGAGGGGTCTCTAGCACATTATAATGCGAGCTCGGATGCGGATTCCCTTAAATTAGATTTCGTGAGATTAGATGGGCTGGGCTATGTCTTCGGTCTGGATGAATGCGAGTGCACGAAAGGTCTGATCGGCTCATAGGTGGAAGACACTACCTTGAATTAGCTCTTTTCCTCTTTCTTTTTCACAAGCATGAGTAGGACTTATAGTCTTGGAAAAGTCACCCGACTAAGCAAAGAAGGAGGACCTAGTTAAGGAAGAATCGACCGAAGTCAGAGAAAGTGAGCCAGCCTTCCGGAAACGGTGAATTCATAATATAATGTCCTTCTTTTGACGTAGGTTAGGGTTTCCTTTATGTTTTCCCAGTAGTCCGCTTTCCCCTTTCCGAAAAGGGTTGGGGTTTGAATTCCGATTCCCACATACACCTCGATTTTGATGCCGCCGGTCGGTCATTATTATCTACCCGGGGCGCAAGGAAATCCCGGAAAAGCAGAAGGCCGGCTGGTCGTGTAACTTAACCAGTAATGGCCCGGTTCTCGTCCTCTATTCGATCGAGCATGCATTTAAGCCTTTCTTTTCTGATCGTGCTTAAGATTCAGATTATACTAATGCTATAAAGTAAAATAACCCGGTTAAATGATTTTCGCCCCCACCGAGATCTTCGACGACACATATTTCGATCGGTTCTCGACCATAGATATAGAACAAGAGCCAGCTGAAGGTGAATTCCTGGCCTTTGCGTGTGACTTCCACGATCTATCTTCTTGTTTCGTGAGTTCTTTCCTTCGCGGTTTTGCTCCCATTCTTTTCAGTCTTGTAATAGTCTTTGCCTTGATGTGTAATAGCCTAGCTTAGGGCGGAATTCCTTCTTTCAAGACTCAGTCTAAACCCCTCCTGAAGTTGTCTTCATTTTAGATTCCTTATCTCTTTCGAGTGTTGGAAGTGGTGTGGTGGAGCGCGGTCCTTTTCTTTGAGTTGTTGAAATTCCCACCTGCCTCAAAAAATTTTTTTTCTTTCTTGCTTGGGGTGCAGTCCCATATCGCTTAAGCTACCTTTTCCTTGAGGAAAGATTTCCGTATCGTGAGGGCTCTTTCTTATTGATTCATGCGCATCTACTTCTTCTTCTTTGACTTAGGCCGCTCCGTGCCTTTCACAGACAGGAGAGAGGATTGCTACTGGCTTGCTTCCTTGATTGACAGACTGGCTACCAACCGTGCTACAAAACTTCAGCTTGATTGACTAAATATCGTATGATAATGCACTTTCTCTTCCGTCTTTCTTCCGGATAGAATTGGATTGACAGACCCCGAACAGTGCAGGTTGGCGGACAGGGTACGGCTAGAAGTTTACTGAGAAGCGTGGAGCTTGCTGCCCGGTGGTGATTGAAATCAAAAAATGACCTCCAATCTTAAACCCGGGAATCCATTCGCTACCGCTCCTCATACATCCGCTTTGATCTTACCTCTATTGCTTTCCTGACTGGCTAGAGGAATGTCTTTTAAATCAACTAGCTAGTTACTCTGCTTCGCACCTTTTCCTTTCTGGCCCCTCTATAGCTACTCATTTCGGTCCTTTTCAAAGTCCTTCCGGTGTCTAGCATCTTCCGCTCCTAGTCATCCCACCGACTCCGGATATCTCAGTCACTTCCTCAGTAGCTGGGGCTTGACTATGAGCTGTAGTCTTTTTTATGACTTCTTTCTAGTCTTCTTTTTACGGGACTGCTTTTTGTTTGATCCTTTTAAGGGATAAAGTGCCAGGGAGTTCTTTTGGGAGCATAAGGTGAGGACGCTAGTTTAGGCTCCACTTGACTTCCATTAGACTGGATTCAAAGAGGCTTTGGTGTTCCATAATAAACCTGAACTTGTAGCTCCGTCAGCCGGCTCCATCAACTGTGCTGTCAGAAACTGGAACTTTCCTCTATACTCTCTATTTCTAGCCCCCTGAAATTAACAGATTTAGGGGAGGAGAACAACTTCATTACTGGTGGTATCTTCACGAGGGATTGGAAAAGCTATTTCTCTAACCAGAACTTTCGGGGTTCCGTAGAGAGGAGATAGAAAAAAAGTCTTTTAAAGAGGGCAGCAGAAGCGAAGTAGAGGAGACCGGAAACTACTTAGCTGTCAACGACGTCCGCTTTCTTACAAATCTTTATGCGGGTACACCTTCGAAACATGAGACTAAAGACCTTTCTTGAGGCGCTTTAAGAAAAGAAGCCAAGCCTCGCGAACATACATGCACCTTCTTTGAAACAGGCTGTGCCTCATCCCGATTCTTCCAAAGAGAAAAGATTGATGAACGAAACGAAGCAGTGCCTTTTCCATCCCCGACTGAAAGGGAGAGGGCTTCTCGCCCGATCCGAATAATCATATATAGTATACTACCTTTCTTAACCTTAACCCTAAGCACAATAAAGTAGCCTCAATGCAGCACTATAACTAACACTAATACTTGTTGACCTCCCTTAAACTACCGGAACATAAGCAGGTTTCTCCACCCGGGTATGTAAGAGCGGCTCAATCCAGGGCCCCGCCCCTGAGTCTTCCCTTGTGTGATCCAACAGATGCTTCCTCCCGAAGGGCTGCTCATTTTCTCTCGAAAACTACCTCCCCGACTCCTACTTCTTTGGATCACTTCACTCACTCTATTGCGAA